GGCCGAGTTGTAGGCAGTAAATTGTAAATTTACCCACGAAATTGTATTCTTCTACTAAGCTTAATAGTCAAATAGTATGATTTTAAATTGCAAATTTAAAGGTAAAGTAGTTTTTAGGCTTAAGGCTTAGAGCCTTTTCTCTATTTACAACTTTGAAGGTTGTTAGTTTGTTTAACTTAAATCCTTATATTAAAAGTTAAACGATAGAGTACAGCCAATTAAACTGGAAATAGTAATAAAATTAATTATGAACATGGAAAATGAGGGAATTCTGGGTACCGAGGTTTTTGAGCCGGAATATTGAATAATTAGGGCTGACAGGATAATTCGTGTATAGACAAACAAGAGGATAAGGGTGAATATAATTAGGCATAATGCAATAATAAAAAAGTTATGTAGGATTATTCAGTTAATTGTAAATCATTTAGGTATAAAGCCTAAAAAAGGAGGGAGTCCTCCTAATGATAAAAAATTAATTATAAGGGAAAGTTTCAGGGATTTAAAATTTTCAAGGAAAAGGGGAATTTGATTGGTAAAGAAAAGTTTTCTGTAGTTAAAAATGAATGTGATGTTAAGGGTAATAATTGAATAGATTGAGAAGTAAATAAACCAGATTGGAATAGATGAAATTATAGCTGAGATTATTCAGGCAATATGATTAATAGAGGAAAATGCTATAATTTTTCGTAAGCTAATTTGATTAAAGCTTATAAGAGTTCTAATTATTAGGGAGAGGAGAATAATAACTACTATAAAAATAGTTTGAGTATAATTATTCATAATTAGGGCTATAGGGGCAATTTTTTGTCATGTTAATAAAATTGAACAGTTAAATCAGTTTAAACCTTCTATAACTTCAGGGAATCAGTAGTGAAAAGGGGCTGCCCCTAGCTTTGTGAGTAAAGCTGAGTTTAATAAAGTTTCCAACGTATTATTTATTATGGGGGTAATAAATTCAGTCGAAATCAGTATTAAGATAATAGACAGCAGAAGGATAAGGGAGGCTATAGTCTGGGTAATAAAATACTTCAAAGAGGCCTCAGAGGAAAGTATATTCTTATACGAATTTAGCAGGGGGATAATAGATAAAAGGTTAATTTCCAGTCCTATTCACATTCCTAATCAGGTGTAAGAGGAAATAGCAATGATAGTTCCTAAAATCATTGAGTTAAAAAAGATAATTTTGTATAATTTTAAAATTAAAAAGAGAGAGGGTGGGGGCTCCCATACTTAGGGTATGAACCTAATAGCTTATTTAGCTTATCTTTTTATATTTTAGTATATGATGTATTGAAGTTTTTGATATTTCCGGAGGTAGTTTAATTCTATCAAATATAATAGAGGTAATTTATTACATTATTTATCCTATCAAGATAATCCTTTTGCTTCAGGCACTCTATTAAAACTTTCTAAGTAGAGGACTTTTTGAAATCTACGTTTTGTACAATGATAGGGATTTTTATCCCAAGGGTAAACACACAATCTTAAAAGATGAGGAATCCTATTCTGTTTTATTTTTGTTGGAACAAAAGTTATGAATGATTGACTTTTCATTTAAGGGTGGTTTTAAAAAAAATTGAAAGTGACGTGAATTTTCGCGTTTTTGCATGTTTTTTTCACTCAATTAAAGTTTAATATGAATTATATAGAAATTTATATTTTGATTAAATAATATCAATATATAATATAATATATATATATATATAAGTGTTATATATATATATATTAATATATTAATTATTAATAGGAAGAGTCTATTAATTATTCATAATCTCTAAATCTATGATTTTCTAATATAATGTATAATGACTTATTGGAAAAGCAATAATTAATAATAAATGCTAATATGATGGTTAATTCATTTATTTATTTAGTAAATAATTATAATTTAATATACAATAACTTTATATTATGAGTATATATATGTATATATATTTATAAATATTTAATATATATATAATTATTATTAATCTATTGTATACAAATTACTATTATAATTAATCAATAATTAAGTATAATACATATAATGATTTAATTAATATATAATAAATATATTATTTATTAAAAAAAAAAAAAACTAATTTAAACAATAAATGTAGCCTTTTGTTAATTTTGATAGATAATAGTATAAATTAAAGTTTGTTTACGGCGGTTCGCGGCGATTTTTTGTTCATATAAAAATTAGGTGGATGTTAAGAATTTTTTAATCGAAAAGTTTTATTTTTAAATAAAAATTCTAGGCTAATTTTGATTGGACATTGAAGGGAGTTTATTTAAACGGTTAAAATAATTAATCGGGGGATCAATTTTTTAATTGTGGCGGTATATCGGACTATGGGGGTAGGAAGATGGGCGTTTTGAGCTTCTCACAAGATTTTTAATTGTAGGGGGGTATTGTCGTTTTTAAAGTAGATTTTATTTTATTTTTGTAAAAAAAGTTTTATTTTAGCTTAGAGTTTAGCTATATAATTTATGTATATGTTATTCATTGAAAAATTATATTTTAGAGAAATATAGTTGGGTTGCAGTATTTAGTATTAAGTATTAAATGATTTTAGACTTAGAAATTTATAGAGAGTACAGACTTAATTTGTGCCAGCAGTTGCGGTTAAACAGATTGTGCGTGCTAAATTTATTTAATGTAATTAAATGTTTAATATTTTAAGTTAATTCTAGACTTATTAGGTGAAATTTTAAGTTTGGTTGAATTTATTTAAGTGATTTTGAAGTTAAGAAATTTCATTTTAGACTAGGATTAGATACCCTATTATTGGAAGCGTAATAATCATAGTTAAAATTACTAATAGTTATGGTCTTAAAAATTAAAAAATTTGGCGGTATTTTAGTCTATTCAGAGGAACCTGTCTCTTGATTGATAGTCCACGATGAGTTTTACTTAAAATCTTAGCTTGTATATCGCCGTATATGGAATATTTTAGGAGGATGAGAATATTCAGTTAATTGAATTAAATGAAAATTCAGGTCAAGGTGCAGTTTATTTTTAAGTTGAGGTGGGTTACATTGTTATTATTTTTGGTTTGTGAGCTTGAAAAGTCTATATAAATTGGATTTGAAAGTAATTTTATATATTTATTTAAAATGATTATGCTCTAAAATATGCACATATCGCCCGTCGCTTTCACTTAAGGTGGAATAAGTCGTAACAAAGTAGGCTTATTGGAAAATGGGCCTAGAATGCAGATTAGAGCTTGATATAAGTATTTTATTTACATTAAAAGGGAAGTTGTTAATTCAATTTAATCTGAACTTTATGATTTAATATGATTTTTAGTAGTTAATTTTATAATCAAAGAATTGGTTGTTTAATTATTGTGAAAGAAAAGATAGGTTTATTAATAGTGAAAAGTACAGAGATGGAAAATTTAAATGTTGGTAAAAGAAGATTTAATTTTTCGTACCTTGTGTATCAGGGTCTACTAAAAAAAGTTAATTATTTAGTTTTCTCGAATTATGAAGAGCTATAAATTTATATTTATTAATGTAGAATAATTACTATAAATAGGTTTATAGAGGTGAAATGCTATTCGTTTCATAATATATCTAGTTTCTTAAGAAATAAATTTAATTTATTGTCTATTAAGAATTTATGTAATTAGTCATATAGATTTTGGTGGATAAAAATAGCCTGAGGGATGAGCTTAGGGTTAAATATCTAAAATTCAATAATTTATGATAATAAGTAGGATTAGAATTTTCCATCTTTGAAAGGATGTTATAGTTAATTATTATGTGAGGATTATTTATTTAAGGGTTTAGGTTGTTTATTAAGATGTTTTTTTTAATTTGAAAAGATTAGAGATAATGGTAGAATTAGTAAAATTATTTAGTTGAGAAAAGTTAGTTGAAAGGTTAAAATAAGGAATTCGGCAATGAAATTTCCCACCTGTTTATTAAAAACATGTCTTTTTGGTAATTATATAAGGTTTGGCCTGCTCCATGAGGTGTTAAATAGCCGCAGTATATTGACTGTGCGAAGGTAGCATAATCATTAGTTTTTTAATTGAAAGCTGGAATGAATGGTCGGATGAGGAAAAAACTGTCTCATTTCAATTTTATTTGAATTTTATTTTTAAGTTAAAAAGCTTAGATTTAATAAAAAGACGAGAAGACCCTATAGAGTTTAATAGGTAAAGATTTAATGATTTTAGGTTTAAATTTTCATTTAGTTGGGACTTATTTTGTTGGGGTGACATGAGAATATAATTAACTTCTTTATTTTGTTAACATAGATTAATGAAAGTATGATCCTTTATTTAAGATTATAAGATAAAATTACCTTAGGGATAACAGCGTAATTTTTTCAGAGAGTTCTTATCGATGAGAAAGATTGCGACCTCGATGTTGGATTAAAGTTGATTTCTGGTGCAGAAGCTGGAATATTAAGTCTGTTCGACTTTTGAAACTTTACATGATCTGAGTTTAGACCGGCGTGAGCCAGGTTGGTTTCTATCTTTTATGGTTAAAATATTTTAGTACGAAAGGACCAAATATTTAAATGATATTTTTCATGAAGAGTAAAATTGTTGTTTTGGCAGAGTAGTGCAATAGATTTAGAATCTTTAAACGTAAGAAATTTAATTTACAGATAACAATTTATATTTTGGATTTAAGTTTGATGTTTATTTCTATGGTGTTTTTATTAATTAGTGTTTTGGTGGGAGTTGCATTTTTGACTCTTTTGGAACGTAAGGTGCTGGGTTATATTCAAGTTCGTAAGGGCCCTAACAAGGTGGGTTTACTAGGAATTTTGCAGCCTTTTAGAGATGCTATCAAACTTTTTAGAAAAGAGCAGACTTTTCCTTTAATATCAAATTTTAGTATTTATTATCTTTCTCCTGCTGTAAATTTGTTTATTAGCCTTTTATTATGAATATGTGTACCTTTTTTAACAGTATATTTAAATTTTAGGTTGTCAATTCTTTTTTTTCTTAGAGTTTCTAGGCTTTCAGTATATACTTTAATGTTGGCAGGTTGATCTTCAAATTCAAGGTATTCTTTACTAGGGAGTTTACGGGCGGTAGCTCAGACAATTTCTTATGAGGTTAGTTTAGCTTTAATTTTTATGTCTTTTATTTTTCTAATTTTAAGTATGAATTTATTAGATTTTATAAAAATTCAAAGGTTTACTTGGTTGTTATTTTTAATGTTTCCTTTAAGATTAATATGAGTTATTTCAGGTTTAGCCGAGACTAATCGTACTCCTTTTGATTTCGCAGAAGGGGAATCTGAATTAGTTTCAGGGTTTAATATTGAATATAGAAGAGGGGGATTTGCATTAATTTTTTTGGCGGAGTATGCCAGTATTTTGTTTATGAGAATAATTTGTGTACTTTTGTTTTTAGGGGGAGATGTGTTTTCTTTATTATTTTTTTTTAAGTTAACTTTAGTATCTTTTTTTTGAATTTGAGTTCGGGGAACTTTACCTCGTTTTCGTTATGATAAGCTTATATATTTAGCTTGGAAAAGGTTTCTTCCCAGGTCATTAGGGTATTTAATTTTTTTTTTTAATTTTAAGATGATAATTTTCATCTTTTTAATATAGTTAATAAAATTTAGTATAAACTAATAGAGAATTGATATCTCTTTTTTATACTTTCAAAGTATATACTTATACAAGTTCATTAGTTTAGTAATACAAGGTTTTATCTCATAAGTGAAAGGTTAATGGATTAATAATATAAAAACTGAAGTATAAAGTTGTTAGAAGTTGGCCGGTGATAATGTATGGATCTTCTACGGGTCGAGCTCCAATCCATGTAAGAAGAATTACTGTAGAAACTATGGTTCAAAATATGATTTTGTTGATAGGATAAAAATGATTACTTATGAAATTTTTTTTATTAGTAAATGGCAGGATTAATAAGATTGCAATTCTTATTACTAGGGCAATGACTCCTCCTAGTTTATTAGGGATTGACCGGAGGATAGCATATGCAAATAAGAAATATCATTCTGGTTGAATATGGACTGGTGTTACAAGGGGGTTAGCTGGGGTAAAGTTGTCTGGGTCTCCGAGAAGATATGGTCTAATCAAGGAAAGACTAACTAAGCTGGCAGTTATTAGAATAAATCCTATTAAGTCTTTTAGGGAGAAAAATGGGTGGAAAGGAATTTTATCCAAGTTTCTATTAGTTCCCAGGGGATTATTAGAACCTGTTTGATGCAGAAACAGCAAGTGGATTATTACTAGGGCAGAAACAATAAATGGTAAAAGAAAGTGAAATGCAAAGAATCGAGTTAATGTAGCATTATCAACAGCAAATCCTCCTCAAAGTCATTGAACAATTGATCTCCCTAGATAAGGAATGGCGGATAAAAGATTGGTAATAACTGTTGCACCTCAGAATGACATTTGTCCTCAGGGTAGGACATAACCAAGGAATGCAGTTGCTATAACTATGAATAGGATAATTACTCCTACAATTCATGTATGGGCTAAGTTATATGATCTATAGTAGATTCCTCGCCCTGCGTGTAGGTAAATGTTAATAAAGAAGAAAGACGCACCATTTGCATGGAGTGTTCGAATTAGTCATCCGTAATTAACGTCTCGGCAGATGTGAACTACACTGTTGAATGCGAGGTCAATGTTAGGACAATAATGTATTGCTAGGAAAATACCTGTAATGATTTGAATGACTAAACATAATCCTAGTAAGGATCCAAAGTTTCATAAGAGGGAGATGTTTGAAGGGGAAGGAAGGTCAATAAGGGCATTATTAATAATTTTAAATGCAGGTGATATTTTTCGTAAAGGTGTTTTCATTAGGTTTTTGGCCGTAGGGGGCCTTGATTGGTGTTAATGATTTTAACAATAGCAATTAAGGCTAGGAATAAGTAAATAATTATAAATATAAGAAGTAGTCTCAAGGGAGGGGTGGTGAATTTTGTTATAGAAAAAGTTAATAATTCTTTTAAGTTAGAGGTGGTTGCGGTTAAGTTATTTTTAATAGAATTATCAGCAGGAAAATTTAAATTGCAAGGTACAATTCTTCCTACAAGAATCATGATTGTCATAAGATTGAATTTTGTATTAATTTTAAATTTGTCGTTTGATGCGATTCTTGTTATGTAAATAAATAGGATGAGTATACCTCCAATTATAATGAGGAAAAGGATATATGAAAATCAAAAATTTATACATAAATTTCCTGAGATTAATCTAATTAAAGTTGTTTGAATAAGGAGAACTAAACCTAGGGAGAGAGGGTGATTCAGAGTTATAAATGTAATAGAAAATCTTATGTTTAGAATAATAAATAATATTGCAAGAAATAGTTTAATTAAAATATTAATTTTGGAGATTAAAGATGGGAATTTTCTTTTTCTTGATGTTTTAAAAGCTTTACTTATTTTTGGTTTACAAGACCAATATTTTGCAGTTAAATTATTAAAACTAATGTTAGTATATTTTTATATAAGAATTATTATGTTTTTTTCTGGATTAGTAATGTTTAGATTAAAGCGTAAACATTTGCTGTTAATATTATTAAGAATTGAATTTATAATTCTTTCTTTATATTTTGGTATATTCCTTTATTTAAGTGTTTTGGGGAATGATTATTTTTTTTCAATAATTTTTCTTACCTTCAGAGTTTGTGAGGGTGCTTTGGGATTATCAGTACTTGTAACAATAATTCGGACTCACGGAAATGACTATTTTCAAAGGTTTAATTTATTATGATAAAATTTATTTTAATGTTATTTATAATGATTCCTTTAGGGTTTTTAAATCAGTTTTGATTATTTCAGTTTGCTTGAATTTTTATAACTTTTTTATTTTTGTTTGTATTTAGATTTAATTATTCAATAATGTATATTTCTTATATATTTGGTTTAGATTTAATTTCGTATTTAATAATTATATTAAGATTCTGAATTTGTGCATTAATAATTCTTGCTAGGCAAAAGATTTATTCAACTTTATTTTGAAGACGATTATTTATGTTTATTTTGGTATTATTGATGGTATCTTTGCTTTTAGCTTTTGCTTCAATAAATTTGTTCATTTTTTATATTTTTTTCGAGGTTAGATTAATTCCAACCTTAATATTAATTGTAGGTTGGGGGTATCAACCTGAGCGTTTACAGGCTGGGATTTATATACTTTTTTATACAGTTTTTGCTTCATTACCTATAATGATTGCTATTTTCTATTATTACACTATTAATGGGTCTTTAGAATTTTATTTTTTAGTCAGAGAAATGTTTGAAGTTGTTATTTATTTATGTATAAACATAGTATTTTTTATCAAAATTCCTTTATTTTTTGTTCATTTATGACTACCAAAAGCTCATGTGGAGGCACCAGTTTCGGGTTCAATGATTTTAGCAGGGGTTATATTGAAGTTAGGGGGGTACGGTCTTATGCGGATAATAGTAGTGTTTGTTAGGTTGGGTTTATCTATTAATTATTTTTTTATTGGACTTAGAATGGTTGGGGGCATGATTATTTCTTTAATTTGTTTACGTCAAAGTGATATTAAGTCTCTAATTGCTTATTCTTCTGTAGCCCATATGGGTTTGGCAGTGAGAGGCATTTTGACATTAAATTTTTGGGGTATAAGAGGAGCATTAATAATAATGATTGCTCATGGTTTGTGTTCTTCGGGTCTTTTTTGCTTGGCAAATTTAAGTTATGAACGGCTGGGCAGTCGGAGGCTATATTTAAATAAGGGGTTAATTAATATTCTTCCTAGTTTATCTTTATGGTGGTTTTTATTTTCTTCATCTAATATAGCTGCTCCTCCTTCTTTAAATTTGATGGGTGAAATTATATTAATTAATAGATTACTAGCTTACGATGTTTTGAATATAGGTGCAATAATATTCTTGTCATTTTTTGGTGCCGCTTACTCTTTATATTTATATGCTTTTAGGCAGCATGGTAAAATTTATACTGGGATTTTTTCTTTTTCAATGGGAAATTTTCGTGAATATTTACTTTTATTATTACATTGATTGCCTTTAAATGTATTAATTTTAAAGGGGGAGTTAATATGTACTTGGTTATATTTGAATAGTTTAATTAAAACATTGATTTGTGGGATCAGAGATATATTTATAGTATTTTAAATAATAACAAATATTTGTATTCGTTATTTTGTATATTTTATAGTAGTTAGTTTATGTATATTTTTTTCCAGACTTTGACTTATAATAGAAGACTTAGTGTATTTTTTTGAGTATGAAGTTTTATTAATTAATTCTAGGCCTATTGTAATGACTATCTTATTAGATTGAATATCAACACTGTTTATTAGGTTTGTTTTATTTATTTCTGCTATAGTGATTTATTATAGAAAAGAGTATATATATGGAGATTTAAATTTAGACCGGTTTATTCTACTTGTTGTAATGTTTGTTTTTTCAATAGTTTTGTTAATCATTAGGCCTAACTTAATTTCAATTCTCCTCGGTTGGGATGGTTTAGGGTTAGTTTCATATTGTTTAGTAATTTATTACCAGAATGTAAAGTCTTTTAATGCAGGGATAATTACTGCTCTTACTAATCGAATTGGAGATGTAGCTTTATTAATGTCTATCGCTTGAATACTAAATTATGGGAGATGAAATTATATTTTTTATTTAGAAGAAATAAAAACTAATTTTTATATAGAAGTTATTAGGTTACTTGTAATTTTAGCAGCTATGACAAAAAGAGCTCAGATTCCCTTTTCTTCTTGGCTTCCGGCAGCTATAGCTGCTCCTACCCCCGTTTCTTCTTTAGTTCATTCTTCTACATTAGTAACTGCTGGGGTATATTTACTTATTCGGTTTAATTATTCATTAAGAGACGGGGTTATGTATTTATTACTTTTTATTTCTAGAATGACTATATTTATATCAGGGCTTGGGGCTAATTTTGAATTTGATTTAAAAAAAATCATTGCTTTATCGACTTTAAGGCAATTAGGTCTAATGATAATGATTCTTATATTGGGGGGTTATAAGTTAGCTTTTTTCCATCTATTAACTCATGCTTTATTTAAGGCTTTATTGTTTATATGTGCTGGGAATGTAATTCATAGTATAAGGAATTGTCAGGATATTCGTTATATAGGGGGGTTGACCCAGTCATTACCTTTAACTTGTGTATATATAAATATTTGTAATTTATCTTTATGTGGTCTTCCTTTCTTGTCCGGGTTTTATTCTAAGGATTTAATTGCTGAGGTTTTATCTATAGATTATCTAAATCTTTATATTTATGGGATTTTTTATATTTCAATTGGTTTAACGGTTAGTTATAGGTTTCGTTTAGTTTATTACTTGTTTGTAGGGGATTTGAATTTTATTTCATTAGTAAGTTTATCAGAGAAGAGTTATGTTATATTAAAGGGAATAAGTGGTTTGATTTTTTTAGTAGTAATGGCAGGGAGAATTCTTTCATGATTAATTTTCCCTTCATTTTACTTGATTATTTTACCCTTTTCGTTGAAAATGATGACTTTAGTAATAATTTTCTTAGGAATAATGATTGGTTATTTTATATCTAAGTTTGCTTTAATCTCAGAAAATTTTTCTTTAAAGTATATTCGGCTATCAATATTTATGTCTGGGATGTGAAATATACCTATTATTTCTACATTAGGGATGAATTATTATCCTATTTATATGGGAAATTTATATATTAAGAGATTAGACCAGGGTTGAACTGAGTTTTATGGTAGTCAAAATTTATATTATCAATTGAAGGAAAATTCCAAAATGGTTCAGTTTATTATAAGTAATAACATTAAGCTATTTTATATTTTAATAATTATTTTATTAATTTTTATTTTGATTTGTCTAGATAGCTTATATAGAGCACAGCGTTGAAGTTGCTGGGGAAACCTTAGGTTTTTAGATATTTATAAAAATAATTTAATTTTACATTGAAAAGGTAATGTTTTTTTTAAACTATATAAATATATAGAAATATTAACGTTAAAACGCTATTAGTTAAGTTAGAAGCTTATTTTTTTATATTTCTTTAACTGGAATATTGATTCAATTTTGTCATTAACAGTAACATACCTCTTTTTGGTTTCAGTTAATAAATAAGGATCAATAAAGATCAAACTTTTAGGTCGAAACTAAATGCAATATTCGCTTCTTATTTAAGATAAATTGAGATTTCAATACTTTTTAAGTGCAAATTAAATGTTATATTTAACTATTATCCTGCTAGGAAGTTCAGTTTAAAGCACCTTGATTTCATTCATGAAAGATTCCAATTAATAAGATTAAAATGAATACTATTATAATTACAAAGTAATTTATGGGACTTCTTATTTTTAATGATATAATAAGAGGAAATAATAAGGTAATTTCTACATCAAAGATTAGGAAGATTACAGCGATAACAAAAAAATGAAGGGAAAATGGTAGTCGGGCGGAAGATTTGGGGTCAAATCCACATTCAAATGGTGATCTTTTTTCACGGTCAGTAAAAGTTTTTTTTGAAATTAAATTAACGATTACTAATATTATCAGGGAAACAATAAAAATGATAATTGCTATCATTGTTAAATTTATAATTACTTATACTAAGGGAAATAGATCATTTGATTGGAAGTCAAATATAATAATTTATACTATATAAGTATCTATCTACCTCATCAGTAAATTGAAATATATAAGAAAAGCCATACTACGTCAACAAAGTGTCAATATCAGGCAGCTGCTTCAAAACCAAAGTGATGAATTTGGGAAAAATGATTGAGAAAATGACGTATTAAACAAACTGAAAGGAAAGTTGTACCAATAATTACATGAATTCCGTGGAATCCAGTTGCTATAAAAAATGAAGAACCATAGGTTGCATCAGCGATTGAAAATGATGATTCTAGGTATTCGTAGCCTTGGAGAATAGAAAAATAAAGGCCGAGAATTACAGTTAAAGTTAGTCCCCATAGGGCTTGGGTATGATTATTTTCTATTAATCTATGGTGAGCTCAAGTAACAGTAAGGCCAGATGTTAGCAGAATTAGGGTGTTTAGTAAGGGGATTTGAATTGGGTTGAAAGTTTGAATTCCTTTAGGAGGTCATAATATGCCGAGGTCAATTGCTGGGGCTAGCCTATTGTGAAAGAATCCCCAGAAGAATCTAATAAAAAAGAAAATTTCTGAGGTAATAAATAGGATTATCCCTCAGCGTAGTCCAATGGCTACATTTATTGTATGTAATCCTTGGAAGGTTCCTTCACGGGAAATATCCCGTCATCATTGATATATAATGAGGATCATAGAAGTTAAGCCTAGTAGAAGAAGTCTAGGGTTAAATATATGAAATCATTTAACAATTCCTGTTATTAAGATTAATGCTCTAAATGAGCCTAGGATTGGCCAAGGGCTAACATCTACTAAATGGAAGGGGTGATTTTTATGCATTAGTTAACTTCTCTGGAATAAAGGGTTGCAAGAACAGCAAATACGTATGATTGAATGATAGCTACTGCTGATTCAAGAACTAACAGAAGAATTTGAATAATAATTAGTAGGTTAATTAGGATAAGCGAAAGGGTTTGACCAGTGTTACCTAGTAAGGTTAACAAAAGATGCCCAGCAATCATATTAGCAGATAAACGGATTGCTAAAGTTCCCGGTCGGATGATATTTCTAATTGTTTCGATGCAAACTATAAAAGGTATAAGAATCGGGGGTGTCCCTTGGGGAACTAGATGGGCAAATATATGAATAGTATGGTTAATTCAGCCGAATACTATAAAGCTTAATCATAAGGGCAGGGCTAAGCCCAAGGTTAATACTATATGTCTGGTTCTAGTGAAAATATATGGAAATAGTCCTAGGAAATTATTGGTTAAGATAAATGAAAATAAGGCGATAAAAATCAGGGTTCCTCCTTTAGAGGTTGGTCCTATAAGAACTTTAAATTCTTTATGTAAAATCGAGATGATTTTAATTCATATTATATTAAATCGAGAGGGAATCAGCCAAAATATGGAAGGTGCTATAATTAGACACAATAATCTTCTTAGTCAGTTAAGTGATAAATGTCAGTTAGATGAGGGGTCAAATGAGGAAAATAGATTTATAAGCATTTTCAATATGTTTTTATAGGTGTTTTTTGTAGGATAATTTTAAAGTTTCGAGGATAAGTAAATGCATAAAAATTTAAAGTACCTAAAATAATATAAATTGCAATAAAATAAATTATTAAGGTTAATCAATTTAATGGGGCTATTTGTGGAATCAAAAATTAATATTAATTAGTATTTACTTTAGCTTGACAAACTAATGTTATAAATTAACTAAATTTTTCATTAGAAGTAAATGCTAAATTACTATTTTAAGGTTTAAGAGACCATTGCTTGCTTTCAGCCATCTAATGACAGTTGAGTTATTTTAGCAATTCATTTAATAAAGAAGTCTGAGGTGATTCTTTCAATTACAATAGGTATAAAGCTATGATTTGCTCCACAAATTTCAGAGCATTGTCCGTAGAGTAAACCTGAGCGATTTGATATAAATCTTGTTTGGTTTAAGCGACCGGGAGTTGCATCAATTTTCACTCCTAGGGCTGGAATTGTCCATGAATGAATAACGTCGGCTGCAGTTACTAGTATTCGGATTTGGGTTCGCAAAGGTACAATAATTCGATTATCAACATCAAGTAGTCGAAAATTTCAGGAATTTATTTCATTGGCTGGAACCATATAAGAATCAAATTCAAGGTTTTTAAAGTCAGAATATTCATATGATCAATATCATTGATGACCAATGGTTTTAATGGTTAATAAAGGATTATTAGTTTCATCAAGAATGTAAATTAAGCGGAGAGAAGGGAGGGCAATAAAAATCAGTGTAATGGCAGGGAGAATAGTTCAGATTAATTCAATTAGTTGGCCTTCGAGTAAATATCGATGGATGAATTTATTGAAAAGTAGTCTTACTATGAGTTGTCCTACCAAAATTGTAATAATAGTTAAGACTAGGAGGGCATGATCATGGAAGAAAGCTAACTGTTCTATAAGAGGTGATGAACTATCTTGCAAAAGTAAGGTTTTTCAGGTTGCTATTTCTAAAAAAAGGTCAACCTTCATATACGGGGCTTAAGTCCATTGCACTACTCTGCCATATTAGAAGTTGGCAGAAAGTATTGGTAGTTCAGAATACCTATGTTCTGCCGGCGGTATTGATTGAAGTCATTCAATGGAAGTGGTTATGTTTAAGGGTAAAAGACTTTTTCGGCGGGAAGTTAATGCTTCCCAAATAATAAAGATAAGGAAAAGTACACCAATTAATGAAATTATGGATCCTACAGATGAAATGATGTTTCATAGGGTATAAGCATCTGGATAGTCAGAGTATCGCCGTGGTATACCTCTTAAGCCTAAGAAGTGTTGGGGGAAGAATGTTAAGTTAACACCAATAAATATGATGAGAAATTGAATTTTACATAGTTTTTCATTTAGGGATAGACCTGTAAAAAGCGGGAATCATTGAACAAATCCTGCTATGATAGCAAATACGGCGCCTATTGAGAGAACATAGTGAAAGTGAGCTACGACATAATAAGTATCATGTAGGATAATGTCAATAGAAGAGTTAGCTAATACTACACCAGTTAATCCTCCCACAGTGAATAAAAAGACAAAGCCTAAGGCCCATAATATGGAAGGGGAATAATTGATTTGAGTTCCGTGAAGGGTAGCTAGTCATCTAAAAATTTTAATTCCAGTGGGAACAGCAATGATTATAGTTGCAGAGGTGAAGTAGGCTCGAGTGTCTACATCTATCCCAACTGTGAATATGTGGTGAGCTCAAACTACGAATCCAAGTAATCCAATTGCTATTATAGCATAAATTATTCCTAGGCTTCCAAAAGCTTCCTTTTTACCTCTTTCCTGACTAATGATATGGGAAATTATACCAAATCCTGGTAGAATTAAAATATAAACTTCAGGATGGCCAAAGAATCAGAATAGGTGCTGATATAGAATTGGGTCACCTCCGCCGGCTGGGTCAAAAAATGAGGTGTTTAGATTTCGGTCAGTTAAAAGTATGGTAATTGCTCCTGCAAGGACAGGAAGAGAAAGGAGAAGCAAAAGGGCAGTAATAGCTACAGCTCAGGCAAATAAAGGTATACGATCAAATGATATTCCAACTGGTCGTATATTAATAACGGTTGTAATAAAATTAACTGCACCTAGAATAGAAGAAACTCCAGCAAGATGAAGGCTGAAGATAGCTAAGTCGACAGAAGAACCTCCGTGGGCAATGTTAGATGAAAGCGGGGGGTATACTGTTCATCCGGTTCCTGCACCATTTTCTACAATTCTTCTTATAATTAAAAGTGAAAGCGACGGGGGGAGTAGTCAGAATCTTATGTTATTTATCCGTGGAAAGGCTATGTCGGGGGCCCCTAGTATTAAGGGAACAAGCCAATTTCCGAATCCTCCAATTATAATGGGTATTACTATAAAGAAAATTATAATGAAGGCATGGGCTGTAACAATAACATTATAGATTTGATCATCTCCAATGAGAGTTCCTGGGTTACCAAGTTCAGAGCGAATTAGTAGTCTTAAAGATGTACCTACTATTCCTGCTCAAGCACCAAAGATAAAATATAAGGTGCCGATATCCTTATGGTTAGTTGAAAAGAGTCATTTGTTTAACAGTAGTAGGAT